TCTTTAGGAGGAATCAATGAAATGAGAGGACATCAATTCAAATCCTGGATCTTCGAATTGAGAGAAATCCAGAATTCTCACGATTTCTTGGATTCATGGATCCAACCCGATTCAGTGAAATCTTTCACTTCCTTTTTTTTCCACCAAGAGCGCTTTATAAAACTTTTTGATTCCCGAACTTTGAGTGTCCCAATTTCACGTGATTCACAGGGTTCAATTCGTCGACATTGCACGATCAAAGGTGTAGTACTGCTTGTACTTGTAGTAGCGGTCCTTATATACAATCGAAATAGGGCCGAAAGAAAAAATATCTATTTGATGGGGCTTCTTCCTAAACCTCTGCGTTCCATTGGACCCCCCAATTATACATTGAAAGAATCCTTTTGGTCTTCCAATCTCAATAGGTTGATTGTTTCGCTCCTGTATCTTCCAAAAGGGAAAAAGATCTATGAGAGTTGTTTCATGGATCCGAAAGAAAGTACTTGGGTTCTTCCAATAACTAAAAAGTGTATAATGTCTGAATCTAACTGGGGTTCGCGGCGATGGAGGAATGCGATCGTAAAAAAGAGGAATTCCAGCTGTAAGATATCGAATGAAATTGCGGCTGGAATTGAGATCTCATTCAAAGAGAAAGATATAAAATATCTGGAGTTTTTTTTTGTATCCTATACGAATGATCCGATCCGCAAGGACCATGATTGGAAATTCTTTGACCGCCTTTCTCCGAGTAAGAAGCGAAACATAATCAACTTGAATTCGGGACAGCTATTCGAAATTTTAGTGAAACATTTGATTTGTTATCTCATGCCTGCTTTTCGTGAAAAAAGACCAATTGATGAGGGGGGGTTCTTCAAACAACAAGGAGCTGAGGCGACTATTCAATCAAACGAGATTGAACATGTTTCCCTTCTCCTCTCGAGAAACAAGGGGGGTATTTTTTTGCAAAATTGCGCTCAATTTCATATGTGGCAATTCCGCCAAGATCTCTTCGTTATTGGGGGGAAGAATCGGCACAAATCGGATTTTTTGAGGAACGTCTCGAGAGAGAATTTGATTTGGTTAGACAATGCGTGGTTGGTAAACAGGAATCGGGTTTTTAGCAAGGTACGGAATGTATCGTCAAATATTCAATATGATTCCATAAGATCCATTTTCTTTCAAGTAAAGGATTCTAGCCAATCGAAAGGATTTTCTGATCAATCCATAGATCCTTTCAATTCCATTAGTAATGAGGGTTCGGAATATCACACATTGATCAATCAAACGGAGATTCAGCAACTAAAAGAAAGATCAATTCTTTTAGATACTTCCTTTCTTCAAACGGAACGAACAGAGATAAAATCAGATCGATTCTCAAAATACCTTTCCGGATATTCCTCAATGGCTCGGCTATTCCCGGAACGTGAGAAGCAGATGAATAATCATCTGCTTCCAGAAGAAATAGAAGAATTTCTTGGGAATCCTACAAGATCAATTCGTTCGTTTTTCTCTGATAGATGGTCAGAACTTCATCTGGGTTTGAATCCTACCGAGAGGTCGACTATAGATCAGAAATTGTTGAAGAAACAACAAGGTGTTTCTTTTGTCCCCTCGAGGCGATCGGAAAATAAAGAAATAGTTGATATATTCAAGATAATTACGTATTTACAAAATACCTCCTCAGTTCATTCGATTGCAGCAGATCCGGGATGGGATATGGTTCCGAAGGATGAACCGGATATGGACAGTTCCAATAAGATTTCATTCTTGAACGAAAATGCATTTTTTGATTTATTTCATCTATTCCATGATCGGAACAAAAGGGGATACAGGTTGCACCACGAGTTTGAATTAGAAGAGACATTTCAAGAAATGGCAGATCTATTCACTCTATCAATAACCGAGCCGGGTTTAGCCTATCATAATAAGGAATTTGGCTTGTCTATTGATTCCTACGGAAAATTATTGAATGAGGTATTCAACTCCGGGGATGAATCGAAAAAGAAATCTTTATTGGTTCTATCTTCTATTTTTTATGAAGAGAATGAATCTTTTTATCGAAAGATAAAAAAAAAATCGGTCCGGATCTCCTGCGGGAATGATTTGGAAGATCCAAAACCAAAAATAGCGGTATTTGCTCACAACAACATAATGGAGGCGATCCATCAATATAGATTGATCCGAAATCAGATTCAAATCCAATATAGTACCTATGGGTACATAAGAAATGTATTGAATCGATTCTTTTTAATGAATCGACCCGATTGCAACTTCGCATATGGAATTCAAAAGCACCCAATAGGAAATGATATTCTGAATCATCTAACTATAATAATAGATAAGATCAACCAACATTTATCCAATTTGAAAAAGATTAAGAAGAAGTGGTTCGATCCTCTTATTTCTCGAACGGAGAGATCCACGAATCTGGATCCTAATGTATATAGATACAAATGCTCCAATGGAAGCAAGAATTTCCAGGAACATTTGGAGCATTTCGTTTCTGAGCAGAAACACCGTTTTCAAGTAATGTTCGATCGATTACGTATTAATCAATATTCGATTGATTGGTCCGAGGTTATCGACAAACAAGATTTGTCCAAATCACTTCGTTTCTTTTTGTCCAAGTCACTTCTCCTTTTGTCCAAGTCGCTTCTCTTTTTATCTAAGTCACTTCCTTTTTTCGTTGTGAGTCTCGGGAATATCTCCATTCATAGGGCCGAAATCCGCATCTATGAATTGAAAGGTCTGAATGATCAACCCGGCAATCAGTTGTTAGAATCAATAGGTGTTCAAATCGTTTATTTGAATAAATTGAAACCCTTCTTATTGTATGATCATGATACTTCCCAAAGATCGAAATTTTTAATCAATACAGGAACAATATTACCTTTTTTGTTCAACAAGATACAAAAGTGCATGATTGATTCATTCCGTACTAGAAAAAATCGCAGGAAATCCTTTGAGAACACGGATTCCTATTTATCAATGATATCCCACGATCGAAACAATGGGTTGAATCCTCAGAAAAGTTCATTGATATCTTCTTTTTATAGAGCAAATAGACTTCAATTCTTGAATCATCCCCATCGCTTCTGGTTCTATTGTAACAAAGGATTCCATTTTTATGGGGAAAAGACCCGTATCCATAATTATGATTTTACATATGCACAATTCCCCAATATCTTGTGCGTTCGCAACAAAATAGTTTCTTTGTGTTTCGGTAAAAAAAAACATGTTTTGGGAAAGAGAGAGACTATTTCACCAATTGAGTCACAGGTATCTGGCATATTCATACCTAACAATGTTCCACAAAGTGGTAACGAAACGTATAACTTGTACAAATCTTTCCATTTTTCAATTCGATCCGATCCATCCGTTCCTATTTACTCGATTGCAGACATTTCTGGAACACCTGTAATAGAGGAACAAATAGTCAATTTTGAAAGAACTTATTGTCAGCTTCTTTCAGATATGAATCTATCTGATTCAGAAGGGAAAAACTTGCATCACTATCTCCGTTTCAATTCAAACATGGGTTTGATTCACACTCCATGTTTTGAGAAATATGTGCTGTCCGGAAAGAGGAAAGAACTGAGTCTTTGTCTAAAGAAAAACGTTGAGAAGGGGGAAGTAGGTAGAACCCTTCAACGAGATAGTGCTTTTTCAAATCTCTCAAAATGGAATTTGTTCCAAACCTATATGCCATGGTTCCTTACTTGGACGGGGTGTAAATATCTTTATTTCACCTTAAAAAACAATATTTATTTGATATTGAATATTCCCTTTCAATATTCCCTAAGTGGCAGTCAAAATTTTGTGTCCGTTTTTCATGATATTATGCATGGATCAGATATATCATGGCCAATTCCTCAGAAAAAGTGGTGGTCGATTCTTCCACAACGGAATCTGATAAGTGAGAGTTCGAGTAAGTGTTTACAGAATCTTCTTCTGTCCGAAGAAATGATTCATCGAAATAATGAGTCACCCATTCCATTGATATGGACACATCTGAGATCACCAAATGCTTGGGAGTTCCTCTATTCAATTCTTTTCCTTCTTCTTGTTGCTGGATATCTCGTTCGTACACATCTTCTCTTTGTTTTCCGAGCCTCTAGTGAGTTACAGACAGAGTTAGAAAAGATCAAATCTTTGATGATTCCATCATACATGATTGAGTTGCGAAAACTTCTGGATAGGTATCCTACATCTGAACTGAATTCTTTCTGGTTAAAGAATCTCTTTCTAGTTGCTCTGGAACAATTAGGAGATTCTCTGGAAGAAATACGGGATTCTGCTTCTGGCGGCAACATGCTATTGGGTGGTGGTCCCGCTTATGGGGTCAAATCAATACGTTCTAAGAAGAAATATTTGAATATCAATCTCATCGATCTCATCAGTATCATACCAAATCCCATCAATCGAATCACTTTTTCGAGAAATACGAGACATCTAAGTCGTACAAGTAAAGAGATCTATTCATTGATAAGAAAAAGAAAAAACGTGAACGGTGATTGGATTGATGATAAAATAGAATCCTGGGTCGCGAACAGTGATTCGATTGATGATGAAGAAAGAGAATTCTTGGTTCAGTTCTCCACCTTAACGACGGAAAAAAGGATTGATCAAATTCTATTGAGTCTGACTCATAGTGATCGTTTATCAAAGAATGACTCTGGTTATCAAATGATTGAACAACCGGGATCCATTTACTTACGATACTTAGTTGACATTCATAAAAAGTATCTAATGAATTATGAGTTCAATAGATCCTGTTTAGCAGAAAGACGGATATTCCTTGCTCATTATCAGACAATCACTTATTCACAAACCTCGTGTGGGGCTAATAGTTCTCATTTCCCATCTCATGGAAAACCCTTTTCGCTCCGCTTAGCCCTATCCCCTTCTAGGGGTATTTTAGTGATAGGTTCTATAGGAACTGGACGATCCTATTTGGTCAAATACCTAGCGACAAACTCCTATGTTCCTTTCATTACGGTATTTCCGAACAAGTTCCTGGA